CATAATTATTATTATATCTCTTCTATTCAATATATCTATTATTATATCTATTATTTAATTTAATAAATTTATTAATAAGTTTTTTCTATAATATATATTATTATATATTAATAATTATAATTAATATAATAAGAATTATAGAACTAGAATACCTTCTACTTCTATTTTAAATATATATAAATATATATTTAAATTTAAATATAATAAATATGTAAAATACTATTTCAAATACAAATCTTTATTTCAATCTTTGAAATAATGACTAATAGTAGTAGATTAGATTTCAAATTGAAAATAATATTATAATGAATAATTAGATTACAGGACAATTATTAAATTATATTATTTAATAAAAAAAAAAAAATAATATAATGTAATATAATGTATAGAATAGAATTCTACATTAGAATTCTAAAAAATTGGATGGATTATAAAAAGAAATTAAATTAAAATATATAAATAAGTAATTAGAAATTCGATATTTCTATCGAATTCGAAATTAATAAATGGATTTTTGCTTTTAGTTTTGTTATTATATATTATATTAGAATGATAGGGTCGGTATCTGTCCGCTCTAAGGAAAAAAGAAAAAGAATCGAACGTTCGAGTATTCCAAATTCTATCAAAAAATGATAGAAGGGGGGAGATAAAAAAGAGATAGATATGTGGTATATATCTCTCTATATTGAATTGCGAATACAGAGATAATAGAATCATTTCTGATTCGACCAAATATGGCTATCCAATATAGATGAAAGAAAATCAAGTAAACAATGATAGAAGGAAACTTTTTTTTTTTTTCAAAATGGGAATAGGTATTACATTCTCATAATACAAATGAAAAAACATCCTAATGAGATCCCAATCTCAAAGAAAAAAAGGGGGGATATGGCGAAATTGGTAGACGCTACGGACTTAATTGGATTGAGCCTTGGTATGGAAACTTACCAAGTGAAAACTTTCAAATTCAGAGAAACCCTGGAATTCACAATGGGCAATCCTGAGCCAAATCCTGCTTTCCGAAAACAAAAAAATAAAAGTTCATAAAGTTAAAATTAAACAAAAAAGGATAGGTGCAGAGACTCAATGGAAGCTGTTCTAACAAATGGAGTTGACAACATTTCCTTTCGCAGTAGGAAATGAATCCTTCTATCAAAATTCCAGAAAGGATCAAGGATAAACATATATATATATTTCTATATATTTACTGAAATACTATTTCAGTTGATTAATGAAAATTACAAACTTATATTTGGAAATATTTCGATTCGATTTCGATCACAAAAGATGTCAATCAAATGAATTCCAACTTGAAGAAAAAATGTAATATTCATTGATCAAATCAGTCACTCCAACATAGTCTGATGGATCTTTTGAAGAAAAGATTAATCAGACGAGAATAAAGATAGAGTCCCATTCTACATGTCAATACCGACACCAATGAAATTTTTAGTAAGAGGAAAATCCGTCGACTTTAGAAATCGTGAGGGTTCAAGTCCCTCTATCCCCAAAAGCCCTTGTTATTCTCTAATTTTTTATCCTATATCCTCTTTTTTTTTATTTAGTTGACATAGACTCAACTAATTTCTTAAAATGAGGATAGTGCGTCAAGAATGGTCGGGATAGCTCAGCTGGTAGAGCAGAGGACTGAAAATCCTCGTGTCACCAGTTCAAATCTGGTTCCCGGCAATTCATTTGTATGAGTATCTATTCCCATATTCATTTTAATGAATTTTGGGAATAGATATATATTTATTAGTGGTGTTGATTATCATACATAATTTATCTAGGTGTCCGCAGATATTCTCTTTCTAGATGAAGAAAGAATAGATGTATATTCTAGGTATATAAAGTATGTAAATGAATTATTCGATTTTGTTTCGCTTTTTTCTGCGCTCCAAAAAGAATGTTAATATTTCAACAATATTCAAATGGTTAAATTTGTTGGTTGAAAGACCAAAAAGTTGAATCTAGGCGAATTCAGAGGTTGGGAATAGTAAAAATTCATCTCAGATATATTACAAAAAAATCCGGTCCGTTTTTTTGTATTTTTTTGGTATTTCTATTTTCTTCATTTCTTTGATCGTACTTTTTATTTTGTGGAGCCGGATATATAATTGATGTGTATCTTACATAGTTAATGATGGAGACCTTTTTCAGTTCATCCTATTGGCTTGGCTCATCCGAAATAAGTATCATTCAAAAATGAGATTCTCAATGAATAGCTATATTATTGTATTTATAAATTTTGTTATTTTTATACCATCCATAATAAGATATGAATGAAACCTCCATTATTCTGGCTGGTTAAACTTCAATTTTTTTATTTCGTCTAATCTCTAAAAAATGTATAGATATTCAAGGAATATCTGGGGTTGTCGAAATGCGGATTACCTTCTTATTTTTATCATTTAGTGAGCATCTTGTATTTCATAAAAATTGGGGGCAATATAATCTTTACGTAAAGGCCATCCTATCCAACTTTCGGGCATTAAAATAC